AATGACTCTTAATAGGTTAATGGGCTAGACGATTGTTTATTCATTAGTTATTATAAGTTGAACACAAGCCGCTATGGTGAAATTGGTAGACACGCTGCTCTTAGGAAGCAGTGCTAGAGCATCTCGGTTCGAGTCCGAGTAGCGGCATGTCGCCTTTTTGCTTTTAAAAATAATAAATAGATTCTATAATTAATTTAATTCTTGAGTTGTATTTAAGCAACACATTTTTAAGATTTTGTATGATATTTTCAACCTTAGAACATATATTAACACATATTTCCTTTTCAATTCTTTCAATCATAATTCTAATTCGTTTGACAGCCTTTTTTTTTGTAGATGAAGTAGTAAAATTATCTCATTTGTACGAAAAGGGCTTCCTAATTAATTGTTTCTGTATAACAGGATTATTAGTTACCCGTTGGATTTTTTCGGGTCATTTTCCTCTAAGTGATTTATATGAATCACTAATCTTCCTATCGTGGAGTTTTTCTCTTATTCATATAATTATCTATTTAAAAAAAAAGAACAATTTATTAAGCATAATAACGAGTTCAAGTGCTGTTTTTACTCAAGGCTTTTTGATGTCAGGACTTTTAACTCAAATACACCAATCTTCAACATTAGTACCTGCTCTTCAATCCGAATGGTTAACAATGCACGTAACGACGATGATATTGGGTTATGCATTCCTTTTATGTGGATCATTATTATCAGCAACACTTCTAGTGATTACATTTCGAAAAAGCATAATAAATTTCTGTCTTTTTTGTCAAAGTCATTTTTTATTACACAATGCATTTACCTTTGGTAAAATTGAATACATCGGTGAAGTAAATAATCTTTTAAAAATACAAAAAAATTCACTTTTTTTCGCCAAGAATTATTATAGATCACAATTAATTCAAGAATTGGATTATTTGGGTTATCGGTTTATTAGCTTAGGGTTTCTATTTTTAACCATAGGTATTCTTTCGGGAGCAGTATGGGCTAATGAAGCATGGGGGTCGTATTGGAATTGGGACCCAAAAGAAACGTGGGCTTTTATTACTTGGATAATATTCGCGATTTATTTACATACTCGAACAAATCGAAACTTCCAAGAAGAAAATTCGGCAATTGTAGCGTCTATGGGCTTTCTTATAATTTGGATATGCTATTTTGGAGTCAATCTATTTGGAGTAGGGTTGCATAGTTATGGTTCCTTTACTTTAACACATAATTAAATTCGTAAACCTATTTTACAACTACAACAGAGCATATTGTATATAAAATTTTTGTGTGAACCAACGCGAACCATATGAATCGATACAATATTGTATCGATTCATATGGTTCGTATCCATGCGGTTTTCAATTTTATTTACTTTTAAAAAACTTCTAAATTATTTGAAAATCATAGTATTTAAAAGTTTAGTTATGAAAAACATTATGAAAAAAAATAAGAGTTTTGAGCATTAAAAAGCTTGTATCCGTAGAACATCTGTCGTGAGAGAGATCAAGACATATTCTATCATAAGTCGTCCCTGATTAAGAAAAAGAGTGCAGCACTAAAAAATTCATGAGATATTATTTGTAAAAGAGCCCCATTAAGCACTGTATAACCAATTCCTATAATTATAAAGCCCATATGAGATATAGAATGAGATATAGACGAATACGCTACTCTTATTTTTTTTTTTATTTTGCAGGCCAAGAGATGTTGAAGTCACCTAGATTATTTGGATTGTGCCCCCTATTACTAACCAAAGGTAAAATTAATAATCGGCGTGAGAAAATAATTCCATATTGATACGAATTAACCCATATGCTCCCATTTTTAATAAAATTTCAGCTAGTAGCATACAAGTACTATAATGTTCTTCTCGATGGGTATCTGGTAACCTTGTATGTAAAAATATAATCGGCGATTTAACAGCAAAAAAAAACCAATATAAAAGAATATTTCTAAGACACCAGGATACGCCGGATTAGCGAATATTTCAAAATAAAATGTTGACTCATTAGAACCATATAAACCGATAGCAGAACTCCGATAACTAGAAAAACGGAACCTCCGGACACGTATAAAATAAATTTTGTAACCAAATACAGACGTTTTTTTCCTCCCTACATAGATAAATGGCCCTATGTGGAAAAAAGAAAATTAAGGAACCCGCAGATATTGGAAAACTACAATTAGCATTAACCAAGGAAGAATTCGTGGGAAAGACAAGATATACTTGGACTAATAAAATTTGTGCTCATAATATTTTTATGAGCACAAATTTTATTAGTAAAAAAAAAGAAAATGGGTTATGTTATGGGTTCAAGTCTAGTTTTCTAGAGCATATTAATAAGTTAACCCCATACTGCGAGTTGTTTCATGCCATAAATAAACTCGAACACTCAAGAAATCCGTTGGACAGGCGGATTCACATCTTTTACAACCAACGCAGTCTTCTGTTCTTGGAGCAGAAGCTATTTGTTTTGCTTTACATCCGTCCCAAGGTATCATTTCTAATACATCAGTTGGGCAAGCTCGGACACATTGAGTACATCCTATACATGTATCATAAATTTTTACTGAATGCGACATTGGATCTATCTATTTTTGAATCTTATAAGATTTCGATCTAGTAATCTTAGAAACAAACCATATATTTAGGTACTAGACGAATCTACAAATTATCAGAATTTTTCGAATCAATTTATTTCTGGATTGCTTTAGTAGACAAGGCAAAAATACTTTGATTTAATCTATTTTTTTAACCAAGATCGTGCCTTAATGTAGCAACTCTATAGATTTTAATTTCTTTATTTATTAAAAATTAATATTGACTATTAAAAATATTCAAATTTATATAATAAATAAAAAATTATCACTCATATAACTAATTAACTTTTATTCATCAACCCAAAACATCAAATAAAATTATATATATAATAATAATTAACCTATTTAACTTGACTTTCCTATTATACTTCTAAAGTAAAAGCAAAGGGTAGGTGAATCTATAAAAAGAATTGATAGTTTGGATTTCTATTGTATTTTTATAATTTTAACGATCAATTTATCCCATAATAATATAGATACTCCCTAGTATCATCATACTATCAGCGAATTCAATTCTTTTAACTAGTGTAGGAAGGATTTTCAAATTGATAAAAACCGCCGGGCAGATTTTCCATCTACAAAGAAAAACACTCTGATCTCCTATTAGAAAAATTCCCAATTCGCCCTTTTTGGCTTCGACTCTCACATAAAGTTCTTGTTTCTATAATTAAAAGGTTAGAGAAGGGTTTTTACTAATAAATTGATATTCAAAAGGATTCATCTTTTACTTTCATTTTTTACTTTAGTAAAACGTCGTATTTAAAAATTCTCAGAGGGTCCTCCGGGAAGTCCTTCCAGAGCCTGTTGTATAATTTTTATAGATTCTGCCATTTCACCGATTCGTACTAAACAACGAGCTAATGAATCCCCTTCTTTTTGCCATTGAGCCTCCCTATCAAATTCGTCATAACATTCCTAATGATCAACTTTATGAAGATCTCGTTGGGTTCCGGAAACTCGTAACATTGGTTGCGATAAACCCCAATTTAGTGCTTCTTTTTTACTAATAATACCTACACTCTCAACTCGTTCTAAAAAACCGGGGATTATGCGCAATTAAGTCTTTGTATACGCATTAACCCCTAAAACTCATAAGAATCTAAGCATTTTTCTATCTCTAATATCTCTAGCCATAAGGTAAATCCGAAGCTACTCCTCAAAAATAATTATGTATCATTCGCATACCTGTAGCAGCCTCAAATAGATCATAAATCAATCCTCTTTCTCGAAAAATATGGAAGAAAGTTATTTGTGTGCCAATATTTGCCATCAAGGGCCTGAGCCCTAACAAATGTGAAGCTAGGCGATTCAACTCCAATATAATGACTCGAATATCTCTTTTAGGTACTTGAATATTTCCTAACTGTTGGGGACCTTTTACCATTATTGCTTCTTTGAACATAGTCGCTAAATAATCCCAGTGGGTTACGTAAGGTAAATATTGTAATATTTTATTGTAATATTTTCCGCAATTTTCTCCATCCCTTATAAATCAAAAATAAACACTTTGAAAATAACATGAATTTTTTCATTAACGAATTTTTGTTTCTCGAATACTTAATTGACCAATTAATTCTTTATAATGTACTCTATTTTTTTTTGACAAATAAGCCAACAGCCGTTGACGTTTTCCTAAAATTTTTCGCAAACCTCTCTGAGATAAATAATCTTTTTTGTGCAATTCTAAATGTAAAGTAAGCCTCCGTATCTTATTGGTAAAACTTACTATTTGAAATTCAACAGCTCCTCTGTTTTCTTCTTTTGAATTAATTGAAATCAATAAATTTTTAATCATACAATATTTCCCCTCTTCCAAATTTTTTTAATGATATCGATTTGACTAATGAAACTAATGAATAAGATTTTACTATGGTATATACAACAACTTGAATTTCTTTCTCAACATAGGGATAGGATATAATATATATAGGAAAAGGGTGTTACCAACAGTATTTCAACTCGGAATACATATATATCCTTAACATACTGAAACGACTGCCATTAGTTGTATCAAACCAATAACGATTTATACAAGCTAAATCCTCTAATTGACAATTAGAGCAAGTCAAAAATTGGATTTTAATTAATTCATTCTTCTCTTTATGTTTCTGTCTGTCAACAAATTGACTACAATTGTTTGTGATACAAAATCCTAGATTTTTATTCGTATTTTTGTAATTGAAACTAATTTTCATTCTAAACTCTCTACGAGATTTATGAGGTAAAATAGTTTCAGGAGCAAGTAAATCAATAAAATTATTATCAATATCTGTTTGTTCCGGATATCCTTGATTATTTTTGTGTTTACTCTTATGAACCAATGAAATACATAAAGTTTGATAGAGAATAAATTGGCTATCCTTTTTTACAGACAAGCGGACGGGTTCGATAACTAATATCCCCTTTTTGATCAATTCTACAATATTTAAACTATTCTGAATTAGCAGTCTATCCAAGGTCATTTCTCTTTGCTGAATCGAAGATATAACAATTTTTCTTGAATTTAACAGTCTAATCAGTAGACAAAATATTTTGATATTATTGATAATTCGTTGATTCAAAGTATCGTCCCATCTAAATTGAAAAAGTAAATAACGTTTCATCAAGAACTTTAATTCTGTTTCGGCTTTGTTTTTGTATTGTTTTTTTTTTTCCTTCCTCATTACCTTTGATCCTACATAACCTTTTTCAATTCCTTTTCGTAAAAGAAGCCTTTTACTTGGTATAACCCAAGGTTTCATTTTATACAGATTAGAAAGTATTAAAAATTCTGGAAAGAACCAAAAGTGAAAGTTTAGGGTTGACATGAGACACTTTCGTATTTTCTCATTCATTCCCATCCAATCTAAAAGGTTTTGGGGGGGATTTGGTACCTTGATTTTCAGTTTTTTCGTAAGCGCGAGATAAAAAAGTGATTTTTTAACAATTTTATCAGTTAGTTGATAATTGTTAGTCTTAATATTAGTATTTTGATTACTTTTAGTATCGATCTTGATCCAGTATTCAATAGCGATCTTTTGTCTAAGATCAAAATGGAGAGTTTTCCAATCAAAATATTTTCTATCGGGGGTTTTTTTCGTAGATTTTCTCTCGCTCTTTCTTATATAATTAATAATAGGACTCCTTTCCCATATGTTAAAAAAGTTGCATTTTTTTGTGTTTGTGTTGGAATAACTATCTTGTTTTCTATTTACTTGTGTTTCAAAAATTGATCCATAAATAAATGAGTCCCTTTTATTTTCAGAATTACTAGATTGATATGATATAAGATCATATCGAGAATTTTTTTTTAAATTATCTTTTTTATTCTGTACGAAATAGGTTTCAACAGGATTTTCTTTTTTGAACAAAATTAATATATCTTTTTCATACAAATCCTTTTTACAATTTTGAACCCTAGGGTGTTGAGAAATTTTTTTTCTCGACGCTTTTGAATTATAGGAATTATATTGATGATATCTGTTTAATTTCTTTACCCAAGTTTTCCAGTGATTTGTTTCATAATTGAAGGATTTATTATGATTTAATTCCAAGTAAATTACCCCTTCAAAGGAATCTTTTATTTTTTTTTGAGTCTTAACAAAAAGGGGAATTCCATAATCGTGATATTTAAAAACATATCTTAATTTATTCAAATTACTACCTTGAATTTGTGACAAGTTGTAAAATACATATGCTTGCGACAAGTAAGATAAGTAGTAACCTTTTTGCGAATTTTTTAGCTTTTTGATAATTGAAATAAAGTGAATTTTTTTTTCTCTTTTTTTATTAATTATTTCTTCATCTGCTTCATTAATATTTATGAATTTTTTGATAAATTTGTTTATTGAGTCGAGAAAAAGTTGTCTAATAGGTTTCGAAAGATTAATGATAGACAAAAGAGGATTTATGTATATTCTTTCCAAAAAAAAATTTATAAAAAAATGGATTTTCGAAATTAATTGAATATTTCTACGTTTTATTATTTCAAAAAAATAATTTGAAAATTCCAACCTTTTATCCTTATAAATTTTATAAATTCTTTTGTTATCGCTAATATATAGTCTTGTGTTTTTTTTGTTATCTTTTGTCATTATTTCTATTTGATTCCGGATTGTTATTGCCCTAGCAGTTATATCCTTATTTTTTTTTTCTGTCAATATCTGGTTTGAAGATTGAATTTGATTAATCAATGATTCAGGAATTATCTCATTGATGGTTGTAGAATATTTGTTGTTTTTTATTTGATTCGATTTATAGACTTTGCTCGCGTTAAAGAATAAAATTGGATTAAATTTGGAAAATACTCTTATTTTTGTTTTTTTTAAAAATGAATTTTTTGATTTTTTAATCTTTGTTTTCAATTTCTTAAAAATGGGTTTAAAAAAGGAAGATCGTTGTCGAGCAGAACCAAAAGGAAGGTTTGTTTCCAGCCCCCAAACTGTTAAAAAACAAAAAGAATTGTTTTCTTTTTTGTTTTGCATATAATAAGGTCGTAGTTTAGATCTACGCCAAGGTTTCAGACAGAAAGGAAATAGGATTTTTATCTGCATACCTTCTCTTAACCAATTTTTTGGAAATTCAGTTTCTGATAATTGAATACCATTATATGTACATATAATATGCAATTCCCTATTCCATTCCTGTAGATCCTCAAACCATTCAGGAATTTGCAATAAAACCATACGTCCAATATTTTTTGCTATTATAAACGAAGGTAATAGAATATATTTTCTCAATTTAGATTGAGCTATTAGCAGCAAACTTCTTGCTTTTCTTGCAGTCGAAATACTATTCCATGCTTCAGCTATATCTGCCCGTATTTGCTCTTGTCGTTTGTTTTCTTCTTTTTTATCCGTTTTATGCGTTTCTTTTTTATGTTCTTTTTTTTTTTCTTCGTCCATATTTTCAAAAAATTTGAAGTCGATT